TACCTTTATCTTTGGAGGCCCAAGCGGAGGCCCGTTTACTTATGTTTTCTCATATGAATCTTTTGTCTCCGGCCATTGGGGATCCCATTTCCGTACCAACTCAAGATATGCTTATTGGGCTCTATGTATTAACGAGTGGGAATCGTCGAGGTATTTGTGCAAATAGATATAATCCATGGAGTCGAAGAAACTATCAAAATGAAAAATGGAACCATCCAAATTATAAGTATACGAAAGAACCCTTTTTTTGTAATTCCTATGATGCAATTGGGGCTTATCGTCAAAAAAGAATCAATTTAGATAGTCCTTTGTGGCTCCGGTGGCAACTAGATCAACGTGTTGTTGCTTCAAGAGAAGCTCCCATTGAAGTTCACTATGAATCTTTGGGTACCTATCATGAGATTTATGGACATTATCTAATAGTAAGAAGTGTAAAAAAAGAAACAATTTATATATATATTCGAACAACCGTTGGTCAGATTTCGTTTTATCGAGAAATTGAAGAAGCTATACAAGGATTTTTTCAAGCCTGCTCATATGGTACTTAATCATATCTTGCGAAGTAACTCTATGATACCAATGGAATTCGGCCCGGCCGAGTTCAACCAGGACCATAGTTCGTGAATTTCTACCCGAATTAAGATCGAGAAAAGGAAGTTTTCCAATCACTAACTTACACCCACTCATTGTCGAATCCCACTCAGCGGAATATGGAGGTACTTATGGCAGAAGGGGCAAATCTGGTCTTTCACAATAAAGTAATAGATGGAATTGCCATGAAACGACTTATTAGCAGATTAATAGATCATTTTGGAATGGCATATACATCACACATCCTGGATCAAGTAAAGACTCTAGGATTCCAGCAAGCCACTGCTACATCTATTTCATTAGGAATTGATGATCTTTTAACAATACCTTCTAAGGGATGGCTAGTCCAAGATGCTGAGCAACAAAGTTTTATTTTGGAAAAGCACCACCATTATGGGAATATCCACGCGGTAGAAAAATTACGTCAATCCATTGAGATATGGTATGCTACAAGTGAACATTTGCGACAAGAAATGAATCCTAATTTTAGGATGACTGACCCTTATAATCCAGTTCATATGATGTCCTTTTCAGGAGCTAGAGGAAATGCCTCTCAGGTACACCAATTAGTAGGCATGAGAGGATTAATGTCGGATCCACAAGGACAAATGATTGATTTACCTATTCAAAGTAATTTACGCGAAGGACTCTCTTTAACAGAATATATAATTTCTTGCTACGGGGCCCGTAAAGGGGTTGTGGATACGGCGGTCCGAACTTCAGATGCTGGATATCTCACGCGAAGACTTGTTGAAGTAGTTCAACATATTGTTGTACGTAGAAGAGATTGTGGCACCATACGTGGTATTTCTGTGAGTCCCCAAAACAGTACGATACCGGAAAGAATTTTTATACAAACACTAATTGGTCGTGTATTAGCAGACGATATATATATGGGTCCGCGGTGCATTGCCGCTCGAAATCAGGATATTGGGGTTGGACTTGTTAATCGATTGATAACCTTTCGAGTCCAACCAATATCTATTCGAACTCCCTTTACCTGTAGAAATACATCTTGGATCTGTCGATTATGCTATGGCCGGAGTCCTACTCACGGCGACCTGGTCGAATTAGGAGAAGCTGTAGGTATTATTGCGGGGCAATCCATTGGAGAGCCGGGTACTCAACTAACATTAAGAACTTTTCATACTGGCGGAGTCTTCACGGGGGGTACTGCAGAACATGTACGAGCCCCTTCTAATGGAAAAATAAAATTCAATGAGGATTTGGTTCATCCCACCCGTACACGTCACGGCCACCCTGCCTTTCTATGTTATATAGACTTGGATGTCACTATTGAGAGTGAAGATATTATCCATAATGTGAATATTCCGCCAAAAAGTTTTCTTTTAGTTCAAAACGAGCAATATGTAGAATCAGAACAAGTGATTGCTGAAATTCGCGCGGGAACATCCACTTTGAGTTTTAAAGAAAAGGTTCGAAAACATATTTATTCTGACTCAGAGGGAGAAATGCATTGGAGTACCGACGTGGATCATGCACCTGAATTTACATATGGTAATGTTCATCTCTTACCAAAAACAAGCCATTTATGGGTATTAGCCGGAAGGCCACACAAATCCATTGCGGCCCCACGTTCGCTACATAAGGATCAAGACCAAACGAACGCCCATTTTCTTTCTGTCGAACAAAGATATATTTCGAACTCTTCATTGACCAAGGCTCACACGAGACATAAATTTTGGAGTTCAGATCTTTCTATTTCTAGTAAAAAAGGGGGTAGAATTGCTGATTATTCAAAACTTAATCGAATCGTAAGAACTGGGCATTCTAATCTCATATATCCTGACACAAATTCCGGTTTATTGGCAAAGAGACGACGAAATCGATTCACCATTCCATTTCAATCGACTCAAGAACGAGAGAAAGAATTAATGCCCCCTTCAGGTATCTCGATTGAAATACCCATAAATGGCAGTTTCCGGAGAAAGAGTATTCTTGCTTATTTTGATGATCCTAGATACCGAAGGGCTAGTTCGGGAATTACAAAATATGGGACTATAGAGGCGCATTCAATCATAAAAAAAGAGGGTTTGATTGAATATCGAGGAGTCAAAGAATTTAGAACAAAAGGTCAAATGCAAGTAGATCGCTTTTTTTTCATTCCCGAGGAAGTACATATCTTACCACGATCTTCTTCCATAATGGTACGGAACAATAGTATCATTGGAATAGATACACAAATAACTTTAAATATAAGAAGCCGCGTAGGCGGGTTGGTCCGAATAGAGAAGAAAAAAAAAAAGATTGAATTAAAAATCTTTTCGGGAAATCTACATTTTCCCGGAAAAACAGATAAAATATCTCGACACAGGGGCATTTTGATACCGCCGGGAAGGGGACAAACAAAATCGAAACATTTGAAAAATTGGATCTATGTCCAACGAATTACACCTACTAAGAAAAGGTATTTTGTTTTAGTTCGACCCGTAGTCACATATGAAATAACGGATGGTATAAGTTTATCAACACTTTTCCCTCAGGATCTGTTGCAGGAAAGGGATAAGGTGCAACTTCGAGTTGTCAATTATATCCTTTATGGAAATGGCAAGCCGATTCGGGGAATTTCTGACACAAGTATTCAATTAGTTCGGACTTGTTTAGTATTGAATTGGGATCAAGACAAAAAAAGTGCGTCTAGTGAAGAGGCGCGTGCCTCCTTTGTTGAAGTAAAGACAAATGATATGATTCAAAATTTCCTAAGAATCGATTTAGTGAAATCCACTATTTCGTATACTGGAAAAAGGAACGATCCATCGGGTTCAGGATTGCTTTTTGATAATGGATCATCTCGTATGAATCCTTTTTTTTCTATTTATTCAAAAACAAGACTTCAACAATCTTTTAGTCAAAATTATGAAACTGTTCGTACGTTGTTGAATAGAACGAAGGAATGCCAATCTTTTCTCATTTTGTCATCAGCCAATTGTTTTCGAATGGGTCCATTCAAGGGTCTAAAATATTACAAAGAAAAAGAACCCGACCCGAGAATTTCAATTCGGAATTCGTCGGGTCCTTTTGGAACAGCTCTTCAAATTGCGAATTTTTTTTCATTTTACCGGTTAATAACTCGTAATCAGATCTTGGTAACGAACTATTTGCAACTTGATAATTTAAAACAAACTTTTCGAGTAATGAAATATTATTTAATCGATGAAAATCGTAAGGGTTATAATTCCGATTCGGTAAGTAACAGTATTTTGAATCCGTTCAAATTGAATTGGTATTGTCTTCACCACAATTCTTGTGAAGAGACTTCCACAAAAATAAGTCTTGGACAATTTCTTTGTGAAAATGTATGTATAGCTAAAAACGGGCCACATGTAAAGGCGGGTCAAGTTCTAATTGTTCAAGTCGGCTCTGTAGTAATAAGAGCAGCGAAACCCTATTTGGCCACCCCAGGAGCAACTGTTCATGGTCATTATGGGGAAATTGTTTATGAAGGAGATACATTAGTTACATTTATATATGAAAAATCGAGGTCTGGTGATATAACGCAAGGCCTTCCAAAGGTGGAACAGGTCTTAGAAGTTCGTTCGCTTGAGTCAATATCGATGAATCTAGAAAGGAGGATTGACGCTTGGAATGAGCGTATAACAGGAATTCTTGGATTTCCTTGGGGATTCTTGATTGGCGCCGAGCTAACTATAGTGCAAAGTCGTATTTCTTTGGTTAATAAGATCCAAAAGGTTTATCGATCCCAAGGGGTACAGATCCACAATAGGCATATCGAAATTATTGTACGTCAAATAACATCAAAAGTCTTGGTTTCAGAAGACGGAATGTCTAATGTTTTTTTACCAGGAGAGCTAATTGGATTGTTGCGAGCGGAACGAACAGGGCGTGCTTTGGAAGAAGCGATCTCTTACCGAGCCGTCTTATTGGGAATAACGAGAGCTTCTTTGAATACTCAAAGTTTTATATCCGAAGCGAGTTTTCAAGAAACTGCTCGAGTTTTAGCAAAAGCGGCTCTCCGGGGCCGTATTGATTGGTTAAAAGGTCTAAAAGAAAACGTGGTTCTGGGAGGAATGATACCTGTTGGTACCGGATTCAAAGGATTAGTACATCGTTCAAGCCAACAAAGGAGCATTCCTTTGAAAAACAAAAAAAAGAATCTATTTGAGGGGGAAATGAACGATATTTTGTTTTACCACAGAGAATTTTTTAATTCTTGTGTTTAAAAAAAATGGAAATCATCTATCAAAATCCTAGTTTAGGCAATTTAAGAACGGATTCCTCCTATTTATTTGTTCTATATTTATTGTGGGCATTTTCTTTTTTTTTATAGGATAATAGATATAGATAATAAGGAATAGAAAGGAAGTAATGGTTTGGATTGTGTATCAACGGTCAATTAGCTGTCGAAGAGAAGGTTCCGTCGGAACAATTTTTTATTTCGGGATACCTCATCTCTTAAAAAAAAGAGAAAGTGCGAGGATAAATGACAAGAAGATATTGGAACATCAATTTGGAAGAGATGATGGAAGCGGGAGTTCATTTTGGCCATGGTACTAGGAAATGGAATCCTAGAATGTCACCCTATATCTCGGCAAAGCGTAAAGGTATTCATATTACAAATCTTACTAGAACTGCTCGTTTTTTATCAGAAGCTTGTGATTTAGTTTTTGATGCAGCAAGTAAAGGAAAACAATTTTTAATTGTTGGGACAAAAAATAAAGCAGCTGATTCAGTAGTACGGGCTGCAATAAGGGCTCGGTGTCATTATGTTAATAAGAAATGGCTTGGGGGTATGTTAACGAATTGGTCCACCACAGAAACTAGACTTCATAAATTCAGAGACTTGAGAATGGAACAAAAGGCGGGAAGACTTGCCTGTCTTCCGAAGAGAGATGCAGCCATGTTGAAGAGACAGTTATCTCACTTGCAAACATATCTGGGTGGGATTAAATATATGACAGGGTTACCGGATATTGTAATCATCGTTGATCAGCAAGAAGAATATACAGCCCTTCGAGAATGTATTACTTTGGGAATTCCAACGATTTGTTTAATCGATACAAATTGCGACCCCGATCTTGCAGATATTTCGATTCCGGCAAACGATGACGCTATAGCCTCAATCCGATTAATTCTCACCAAATTAGTATTCGCAATTTGTGAAGGTCGTTCTAGCTATATAAGAAATCCTTGATTCATAAGAAAAAATGGAATTCTTGAATTAATAGAGGAGAATCGGTTAGGATTCCTGAATATCAAAAAAGATATACAAATAGCTGGGGATATGATGTGATTAGTTGGTATTATATACGATTGAAGTAGACAAGTCGAGAAAGCAATGGTTGAATCAAAATAATATTTTTTTACGGTTATATTTCTGCCAGAGGACAATATGAATGTTCTATCATGTTCAATCAATACACTAAAGGGATTATATGATATATCCGGTGTGGAAGTCGGCCAACATTTCTATTGGCAAATAGGCGGTTTTCAAGTCCACGGCCAAGTACTTATTACTTCTTGGGTTGTAATTGCTATCTTATTAAGCTCAGCCGCCATAGCTGCTCGAAATCCACAAACAATTCCGACTGACGGTCAGAATTTCTTTGAATATGTCCTTGAATTCATTCGAGACGTGAGCAAAACTCAGATTGGAGAAGAATATCGTCCTTGGGTTCCCTTTATTGGGACTATGTTTCTATTTATTTTTGTTTCTAATTGGGCAGGGGCTCTTTTACCTTGGAAAATAATACAGTTACCTCATGGCGAATTAGCCGCACCTACGAATGATATAAATACGACTGTAGCTTTAGCTTTACTCACGTCAGTAGCATATTTCTATGCGGGTCTTTCAAAAAAAGGATTGAGTTATTTTAGTAAATACATTCAACCAACTCCAATTCTTTTACCCATTAACATCTTAGAAGATTTCACAAAACCTCTCTCCCTTAGTTTTCGACTTTTCGGAAATATATTGGCTGATGAATTAGTCGTTGTTGTTCTTGTTTCTTTAGTCCCTTTAGTAGTTCCTATCCCTGTCATGTTTCTTGGATTATTTACAAGTGGTATTCAGGCTCTTATTTTTGCAACTTTAGCCGCAGCTTATATAGGCGAATCTATGGAAGGTCATCATTAATTCATTTTGAAAGATTCTTTTTTTTTTAGATCAAGTCAATATATGTTTCAAGACAATCTGCTTAGGGAACATACGGGTATGTTCGATAGTAAGCAAAAGGGATAGTAGAGGGGTATTGATTCGTATCGAAAGGCCGAACTAGGCATATGGAATCGAATAGTTATAAGTCAACTCCTGGAGACGTTTTAATTCAAAGTTTAATTCAAAGAAAGATTCTAGAATCCAATTGAATTTAAGGAAGAACGCTGGGTTTACGTTATGGAAGAAAGACATGTATATTGGATAGTAGATATTGCCTAGTTATATATGAATATAAACTAATATTAAGCCCTACTTTAATTTAGATTTAGATGGGGGATATTAATCGAAGTCTTTTTTTTTATTGCATAAACGAAAAAATAAAGCAAGAAAGGGCCGAAGAATTCAACAAATGGTTAGAAAGAAATGAGAAATTCAAGTCAAGTTGTATAAATTCAGGAAAGACTCAATAAAGAGGAATTAAAACGTAGAAAGTTTTTCTGATGATCTGATGGAATATTTTTATTTCAATTCGGAGTTTTTACTGAATTCGACTGGCTGAATCTTAGTCGATGGAATAATTTAGTCATAATTTTTTCGTTGATTGTATCATTAACTATTTCTTTTTTTTTTGTGAGGAATTTATCATGAATCCACTTATTTCTGCTGCTTCCGTTATTGCTGCTGGATTGGCTGTAGGACTTGCTTCTATTGGACCAGGAGTTGGTCAAGGTACTGCTGCAGGCCAAGCTGTAGAAGGTATTGCGAGACAGCCCGAAGCAGAGGGGAAAATACGAGGTACTTTATTACTTAGTTTGGCTTTTATGGAAGCTTTAACAATTTATGGATTGGTTGTAGCATTAGCTCTTTTATTTGCGAATCCGTTTGTTTAATCCTAATCCTAACAAAAATACGTATTTTTTCTTTGGACTTGACGCCTGCCGGCTTGCCTTTTCGCATTATACCAAGATTTCGCTACTACAATTATTTGTGCGTTGCGTTGAGAAAACTGGGGGAAGGGCAGATTTGAGGATTTAGTGTTACCGATTCGCTTTCTTCCTTCCCCTTCTTAGTTCAAAAGCTGTTTCGGAAATGGTGCAACAAACGCAGTATTTCGCAATTTACACGAAAAGCCGGTACCTAATCCTATTCTCATAAGTCTGAGTCTTATTGGAAATCTCAAGTGAGAAAAAGAAAATACATTGTGAAATGGAATATTTTTGAATCTATTTTTTATTTATAAATAGGAAATCGCTCAAGAATACAACAAACAAGATGTTCGATTTTTTAGTCTATCTATAAGAGGAGATCTTATGAAAAATGTAACCGATTCTTTCGTTTCCCCGGGTCACTGGCCATCTGCCGGGAGTTTCGGATTTAATACCGATATTTTAGCAACAAATCCAATAAATCTTAGTGTAGTGATTGGTGTATTGATCTTTTTTGGAAAGGGAGTGTGTGCGAGTTGTTTATTTCACGAATAGACTGGATTCAACCAGCTGCACCCCTTTTCGGTATAACTAGTAAATAAGGGTGCATGATCTCGCGAATTACTTCTGAATAAATTAAGAAATCATATAATCATATGTAAGAACCATAGCATTTCGTGATTCGTTGGTAAATATACTTTGATTCTCTAGCAACCAATAATGTGGACCTATTAACATGGTTAAAGCTAAACCGTTTGAAGTTCAGCCACAGCATGGTACTCTTTCTACCACTCTATTAATATTGAAATGGTTTTCCATTTCGAAGGAATAGTTAGAAATTTATCGATATATAACACTCATATCGATAAAAAGATTTGAAACTATTATTGGTATTGGAAAGGGGTTTATCCTTTTTTCTTTTTTTTTTCATTTTTGTTTAAATGCCAAATGCTGAGTTGATGACCTATTTTTTAAAAAAATATCAAATAAGAAATTTTTTTGGATTAAAAAAAAAACAACTTTGCTGACAATTACATATTTTTTGTTTGGTCAGAAGCGTCCTCAAAAAATTTTGGCTTTGGATTATTGATTCATTTCCAATTTTGTTCGAATATGAGCAAAGAGTAGAGGATAGGTTCATTACATTCAAAAAAGATAGGGTATGGAATTTTACCCTAAAAAATAGAAGTAATTGAGCGTGAGAGCCAAATGAATCGAAAGATTCACGTTTGGTTCGGGAAGGGATCATGAAAGTTTTAAAATGAATGGAAAGATAATCTACTTTCATTAAGTGATTTATTAGATAATCGAAAACTGCGAATCATGAATACTATTCGAAATTCAGAAGATCTGCGCGGAAGGGCCATTGAACAGCTAGAAAAAGCCCGGATTCGCTTACAAAAAGTAGAAGCGGAAGCAGATCAGTTTCGAGCGAATGGATATTCTGAAATTGAACGAGACAAATTGAATTTGATTCAGTCAACTTATAAAACGTTAGAACAATTAGAAAATTACAAAAACGAAACTATTCATTTTGAACAGCAAAGAGCGATTAATCAAGTACGCCAACGGGTTTTCCAACAAGCCCTACAAGGGGCTCTAGGAACCCTGAATAGTTGTTTGAGCAACGAGTTACATTTACGTACCATTAACGCAAATATTGGCATGTTTGGCACAATGAAAGAAATAACCGATTAGTCCTTCGACTGTGGGTAAGGTATTATTTTTTTTTTGTTTCCAAAAAAGAATTCATTTAATTTAAGAAAGACTCATGACAACCATTCGAGCTGATGAAATTTATAATATTATTCGTGAACGTATTGAACAATATAATAGAGAAGTCAAGATTGTAAATACAGGTACCGTACTTCAAGTGGGCGATGGCATTGCTCGTATTCACGGTCTTGATGAAGTAATGGCAGGCGAATTAGTCAAATTTGAAGAGGGTACAATAGGCATTGCTCTGAATTTGGAATCAAATAATGTCGGTGTTGTATTAATGGGTGACGGTTTGATGATACAAGAAGGAAGTTCTGTAAAAGCAACAGGACGAATTGCTGAGATACCTGTCAGTGAGGGTTATTTGGGTCGGGTTATAAATGCCCTGGCTAAACCTATTGATGGTAGAGGTGAAATTTCAGCTTCGGAATTTCGCTTAATTGAATCTCCCGCGCCTGGTATTATTTCGAGACGTTCTGTATATGAGCCTCTTCAAACGGGGCTTATTGCTATTGATTCGATGATCCCTATAGGCCGCGGTCAGCGAGAATTAATTATTGGAGACAGACAGACTGGTAAAACAGCAGTAGCCACAGATACTATTCTCAATCAAAAAGGACAAAATGTA